TCCTCGCACCAAAAAAAAAGAAATGGTTAATGATACAATCAACCGATGAATTATTACTTCATTATTCCATCACTTAAGATCTATCCGAAAAAAAAAAAAAGAACTAAGAACTCTGAATTGAAATAATAATATTACTGAATCATCAGAGCTACTTCGATATCTCGTTTTTAGTTCCTATCCGTGGAGTCTTTGTAAATCTATACGGTTCCAGTTCTTCCATTTCTTTGTTCCGAACCATTCCATTCTTTCAATTCTTCGCTCTTTCTCTTCTATATGCATGCTTGACTTCATTTGTTTATTCATTCAATCCACAGTCACAGATAAAACGGAAGGGCTTGCATTGGAATCCGTCTAAATTCAGTGGGATGGGAAATAATATATATGATAGCCCATATATAACTAGTGAATATCTAATATCACATATACATTGTTTCTTTAATAACGTAAACCATCCGTATCTTCTATTGAACCGGATTCTAGAATCATTCTTCGAAACATATACAGGGATTGGCTTAGAGCCCTTACATATACCCAGCTCGACCCCCCTTACTTTTTTTTAATTCTCTAATATCATACATTTTTTTTTTTGCTCCTATTCTAGATCGTATATACCGGTATGAGTTGGGATAAGCTTTTTTTTAAGACCATTTCGGAAGCTAGTCAATGATGGCCCTCCATGGATTCACCTATATAAGCTGCGGCTAAAGTTGCAAAAATAAGAGCCTGAATCCCGCTTGTGAATAATCCAAGGAACATGACAGGTATAGGAACCACCGAAGGTACTAAAGAAACAAGAACAACAACTACTAATTCATCCGCTAATATATTCCCGAAAAGTCGAAAACTAAGTGATAAGGGTTTTGTAAAATCTTCTAGGATGTTAATTGGTAAAAGTATTGGAGTTGGTTGAATGTATTTACCGAAATAACCCAATCCTTTTTTGGTAAGACCCGCATAGAAATATGCCACTGACGTAGGTAAAGCTAAAGCAACAGTAGTATTTATATCATTCGTGGGTGCAGCTAACTCTCCATGCGGTAACTGTATGATTTTCCGGGGTAAAAGGGCACCTGACCAGTTAGAAACAAAAATAAATAGGAACATAGTTCCAATAAAGGGAACCCAAGGACCATATTCTTCTCCAATCTGAGTTTTGCTCAAGTCTCGAATGAATTCGAGGACATATTCGAAGAAATTCTGACCGTCGGTTGGAATGGTTTGTGGATTCCGAACAGCTATAGTGGCTGAACCTAATAAGATAGCAATTACAACCCAAGAAGTGATAAGTACTTGGGCATGGACTTGGAAACCCCCTATTTGCCAATAAAAATGTTGGCCTACTTCCACATCGGATATATCGTATAACGCTTTTAGTGAGTTGATGGAACAGGGTAAAACATTCATATTGCCCTCTGACATAAATAGAACTTAAAAAGGAATTATTTTGATTCAGCCATCTCGTATCTCTTTCTCAACTCGTCTACTTTGAATCAATCGTATATTTCGGATCCCAAGTGATCACATAATATCCCCAGTGATTTTGATCTCTTTTTTGAGACTCAGGGATAGTAACCGATTCAATCAATTTATGGAGTTTCCAAAGTCATTGACTTATCCTAATCAACAATTTCTTATATAGCTAGAACTGCCCTCACAAATTGCGGATACTAATTTGTTAAGAATAAATCGGATTGAAGCTATAGCGTCATCGTTCGCTGGAATCGGAATCTTTGCGAGATCCGGGTCACAATTTGTATCGATTAAACAAATTGTTGGAATCCTCAAAGTGAGACATTCTCGAAGAGCCGTATATTCTTCTTGCTGACCAACGATGATTACAATATCGGGTAACCCCGTCATATATTTGATCCCGCCCAGATAGGTTTGCAAGTGAGATAATTGCCTCTTCAACATTGCTACATCTCTTTTCGGGAGACAGTTGAGTTTCCCCGTATTTTGTTCCGATCTCAAGTTCCTGAACCTATGAAGTCTCATTTCTGTAGTGGACCAATTCGTTAACATACCACCGAGCCATTTTTTATTAACATAATGACACCGAGCCCTTATTGCAGCTGATGCTACTAAATTGGCTGCTTTATTTTTGGTACCAACTATTAAGAAGTGTTTTCCTATACTTGCTGCATCAAAAACTAAATCACAGGCTTCTGACAAAAAACGAGCAGTTCGAGTAAGATTTGTAATATGAATACCTTTACGCTTTGAAGAGATGTAAGGTGCCATTCTAGGATTCCATTTCCTAGTACCATGGCCAAAATGAACTCCTGCTTTCACCATCTCTTCAAAATTCATGTTCCAATATCTTCTTGTCATTTCTCCCCACATTTTCTCTCTTTTTTTTTTTATTTAAGAGGTACCTGAAATAAATAATTGTTCCGACGGAACCTTCTACCGGAGATTGACCGTTAATACCCAGTCCAAGTCATTAATTCCTTTCTATTCGTTATTATCTTTATTACCAAATCAAATGACCAGGACCCTA